GGAGGAAATATAGATTATCGATGTTAAATAAAATAGTTATAAATGTATATTATATACTGTTACAAAGAATCAAAATATACACTAAAAAGTTTTTTAACTTTAATATTTAGATTTAGATATAGTATGTTAATACAAATATTAAATAGAAACAATTTGGAATTAACATAATAAATAGAAATAATATTCAAAACACATTTTTTTATAAATTTATTACTTATTATTATTCCAATTATAATATTATAAAAATTATAATAGGTTTTTTTGTTTTATATTTTATATTACATTTTTAGTTGAAAATACTGTATTACATATATATATATAGAGTATTATATATATATCGCGATATATATAAATTTTCTTTATTAGAATTAAAAATAAATTTAAAAATTTTTAAAACAATACCTGAAATATGTAATAAAAACTTAAAAAAATATAATATAAATATACTAAATAATATAATAAAGCTTAAACAATTATATAAAAATAAAATATTATATTATATATATATATATATATATGATCTATTATATATAATATAGTTATATATAATTAAAAGCACAACAACAATTAACTTTTTTACAACGAATCATTTGTATTTATCTAAAATAAATACAACATTATATTATTCATTAATGAATAAAAAAAATTATTATAATAATTCAATAATATCTTCAATAATTTCATAGGTTACAGTTTATAAGGAATTTGAAAAAAGTTTGTTAATTCAAACTTTGAAATACCAGACTGATTATATTAATAAAAAAAAAAAAACAATTAAAAATTTATATTTTAATAAATATCTTTTTTTTAATTCTTTTTACATATAGTTTATATATAATATAATAATATATAATACAAAAAAAGATGTAATAAATTATAAAAATTATAATAATAATTTTTATAAAAATATTAAATTTTTTGAAAAAAAATTAATATTTTTGTTTTATTCAAATTATTTAACAATTAATAATGATTTTTTAAATTTTAAAATTTTTTTTTTTAATAATAATAAAACGTTGTTAGTAGGATCAATATATATTGTTAAATATTATATTAGTTTTTTTTTTAAAAAAATTAATAGTTATAATATATGTGTACTAACTTTTAATATAAATAAATTTTTTAGTAACGATTATTTAAAAGAAAATTTAAATAATAATAACTGTTATTTAAATTTAAAAAAAAAATTAATAATAGACTATTCTAATATTAATATAGAATATTTTAAATTAGATATATTAGAATTTTATATTAATATACAATTCGAATTAATAAACGAAATAAATTGTTGTATTTTATATATTCCCGATTTTCATAATAACCAAAATTTTTATTTTTTAAATTATCTATTAAATAAATATAAAAAAATTTCTATTATTGCTTCTACAAATAAAATTAAAAAAATTGATCCAATTTTAATTTCATCAACAAACTTTAATATGTGTATTAAAATAAAAAACATTACTTTCAAAAAAAAATTTCTTTTATTTAAAAATATATTTTTACTAAAAGAAATATTATATATAAATATTTATAGAAATAATAATAATTTTAAAAATAAAATATATATATATAATATACTAAAATTTTCGGGATATCGTCATTTAATTACTTTTGATTCAAAAAAACTTTCAGGGTTATTTTATCAAGAAATGTTTATATATCAAATAAACAAGGTAATTGTTCAAAAAATGTTTTTAAACAATTTGAATGTATTAAACATATTATCCATATGGATACAATTTAATACACCTAATTATTTGTCAAATTATTATTATAATTCAAATTTTAAAAAAAATATTAAAATTATAATAATATATATATATATTATATATTTTTTTTCAATTTTATTCTTATTAATATTAAAATTAAATAACAATAAAAAAAAAAAAAATAAAAATAATATTCAAGAAAATTACCTTCAATATTTAAATATGAAAAATTCTATAAATATTTTGAACAATTTAAAACTTCTTATAAATAATTTATTAAATATTAACATACTATTACTTAATAAATCTAAAAGTATATTATTAAGTAATCATTAGTCGTCATTAATAATAATAGAAAAAAGTTAGTCTGATTTAAAAATTATTAATGACGATACCCCAACATCTATGTACAAATTTTAGTTTTTAAAAAATATAAAGACACCAAAGAGAAAATATATACATAAATATATATTAATATATGTAATTTTATACGAAAATTATAGATATTTATTAAAAATATTAAATAAAAATTCCCATATTTTTAATTTTATAAAAAATACATTGTTACAAAAACATTATATTTTTTTTGAAGAAATTAATAAATTTATAATTTAATTAATACTTTAAATACTTTAAAAAAATGAAAATATCTTATTAGATTCTATAACCTTATATACTTTTTTTTTAAGTGATATTGACATACTGTAACCTTTAATAGTTTCAATGAGTTCATTAACAAATTTTAAAACAATACTTTTCTCATACCGATTTTTAGATGAATGTACTAACTAACGAATTGCGATTTTTTTACCATAATATGGTTTTATTTCAATTGGAACTTTATGAAGTACACCATTTCTATATACTTTTTTAATTATTATATTTGGAACTAATTTTAATAATGCATATTTAAAAAAAGGTAAAGGATTTTTATTTGTTTTTTTTTTTACTAGTTTTAGTATTCGATATACAATTTTATAGGCCAATAATTTATTTCCATTTTTAGTTATCATATTTACAAATACGTTAACTAATTTATGTGTATAATTGGGGTCATATTTTATTAATTTTTGTCTCGTTTTTTTTTTTATATATTTCATGTTTTTTTAACTCCATACTTTGAACGTTTTTGTCGACAGTTCTTTACCCCAAGAGTATCTAATATACCTCTAATTATGTGAAAATTGACACCAGGTAAATCTTTTGCTCTACCGCCCCGAACTAAAACTATAGAATGTTCTTTTAAATTATGACCAATACCTGGAATATATGCAGTAATTACAAATCCTGATGTTAATTTTACTCGAGAAACTTTTCGAGAAGCAGAGTTTGGTTTTTTTGGTGTCATTGTGTTAAAGTTGATAAAAAAAAAAAAACAATTTTTTACCCCTTTACAAAACTGTATATAAAATTTTCAAATTTATACAGCTTCTTGATTTACTTTTTAAAAGTAATTCATATTATAATTAGCTTATTACAAAATATATTATATTTATTATATTATTATTATATATTATTATATATTATATATTATTATTATATTAAAATTATTATTATATTAAATATTTTAATATTAAATATTAAAAATATTAAAATATTAAAATAAAATAATAAATTCATATTATTAGTATATGAATATAAGAATATAAAGAGTATAAAACTTTCATCCGTTTAGTTTAGTTTATTTCTATTTACATTTTATTTTTTTGACTATAAAAAATGAAGTTATAAGATTAAAAAATATAAAATATATGATATGAAGAGTTCGATCCTGGCTCAGGATGAACGCTGGTGGTATGCTTAACACATGCAAGTTGTATGAATATGGTTTTTAATCAATAGCGTACGGGTGAGTATAAATATTAGAACCTGCTTTTATGCTTTTATATAGTACACAGTAATATAAATGTAAACGTAATGTTGAAGAACAAAAGAATAAATTTCATATAAAAAGGGGCTAATATCTGATTAGTTAGTTGGTAGATTAAAAGACTTACCAAGACAATGATCAGTAGCTGTTCTAAGCGGATGATCAGCCACACTGAGATTGAGATAGGGCTCAGATTCTTACGAGAAGCAGCAGTGGGGAATTTTCCGCAATGGGCAAAAGCCTGACGGAGCAATATCACGTGAAGGGTATGAACTGTTTAGTTGTAAACTTCTTTTTTTAGGTAATAATCAATGACAGTATCTTAAAGAATAAGCATCGGCTAATTCTGTGCCAGCAGCCGCGGTAATACAGGGGATGCGAGTGTTATCCAGAATGATTGGGTGTAAAGGGTCTGAAGGTTACTTGATAAATTTAATGAAAAATAATAATGATTTTATCTTATATACCACATTAAAAATTATTTTGTTTGAGTTAAATAAAGACAGAAGGAATTTTCAATGTAACGGTGAAATGTGTAGATATTGAAAAGAACACCGGGTGGCGAAAGCGTTCTGTTTGATATAATACTGACACTGGTAGACGAAAGCTAGAGTATCAAAAGGGATTAGATACCCCAATAGTTCTAGCCCTAAATTATGAATACTAAACAATACATAATACATTAAATGTATTGTTAATGCTAACGCTTAAGTATTCCACCTGAGAAGTACGTTCGCAAGAATAAAACTCAAAGGAATTGACGGGAGCTCATACAAGCGGTGGAGCATGTGGTTTAATTCGATGCAAACCGAAGAACCTTACCAGGATTTGATATTTTTACATACTTAAATGTATATTATTATTTGGAAAAACCAATAATAAAATGTGAGAACGGGTGGTGCATGGCTGTCGTCAGTTCGTGCCTTAAGGTGTTGAGTTAAGTCTATTAACGAACGAAACCCTTATATTTAATTGCCAATATTAATTTTGGAACTTTAAATATATTATCAATAATTGATGGAAGTTTAAGGATAACGTCCAGTCATTATGCCCCTTATATTCTGGGCTGCACACATGCTACAATGGGTAAGACAAAGAATTGTGACGTTGTAAATCAAAATAAATTTCAAAAACTTATCCCCAATTCGAATTAAAGACTGAAACTCGTCTTTATGAAGCCGGAATCGCTAGTAATCACTGGTTAGATATACAGTGGTGAATAAGTATATGTGCTTTGTACATACCGCCCGTCACATTCTGGAAATTTATTATGTTTAAAAATTTTTTTTGTTAAAAAGTTAAAAATATCATAAATAACTAGAGTGAAGTCGTAACAAGGTAGCCGTACTGGAAGGTGTGGCTAGAATACCTCCAATATATATAATAAACAATATATAAAAAATAGACCAATACAAATCATAACAAAACAAAATAACAAAACAAAATATCAATAAAAAATAAGAGCTTATGATAAAACCTCGATATCTAGAATTTAAGAAGGGCAAAATACTATGTGAAATTTTTGATTAGTATAAGTATAATAACATGGATTCAAAAATCCCCCAATTGGGTAACCTTAATTAAACTATTTTAATTTGAAAAAACTATTAATTAAAATAAGAAAAAACCTAGTTTAACTGAAATATCTTATTAAACAGAGAAAAATAAAGCAAAAGCGATTTCTTTAGTAGTGATGAGCGAAATAGAACAAAGTCCAAACTATTTAATTATATATTATAAATTATAATAAATTATAATAAAAAATAAATAGATATAACGGGAGAAAAAAAATATAAAAAAAATAAAAATAATCTAAATAATAAAATATTATACCTTAGAAGGTTAAAGTCCTGTCGATAAAATTTTTTCCTTTTTTTGTTTTTCTACCCCAAGTAATATAAGACACCTTTTATCTTGTATGAATTGGCAAGGACCACCTTGTAAGACTAAATATTACTAGATAATCGATAGTTTAACAGTACCGTGAGGGAAAGGTGAAAAGAAAATTTAGTGAAATAGACTACAAATTATAAGCAAACAATCAATGGAAGAGATTTTTCTTAACCATGTACCTGTTGAAGAATGGACCGATTAATTATAACTAATGGCTAGATTAAGGCTAAAAATTACTGAAGTCATAATGAAAATAAGTTATAAAAAACACATAAGTCATTAGTTATGGACCCGAACCTAAGTGATCTATCCATTACCAGGGTGAAATTTTATTAATCTTAAAATGGAAGTCCGAACTGATTAATGTTGCAAAATTATCAGATGAGTGGTGGTTAGCTGGTGAAATGCTATTCGAACTTAGAGCTAGCTGGTTCTCTCCGAAATGTGTTTAAGCACAGCGATTTAATATTAATATATATGGTGGTAAAGCTCTGTTACTAAAATCAATTGATGCAAACTTCAAATACTATTTTATTTGAATAAATTAGTGAGACTTTGGGGGATAAGCTTCAATGTCAAGAGGGGAACAGCCCAGATTATTAATTAAGGTCCTAAAATGAATGTTTAGTGATAAAGGAAGTAAAAATATATAAACAATTAGGAGGTTTGATTAGAAGCATCTATCCTTAAAAGAATGCGTAATTGCTCACTAATTTAATTTTTTTGTGCCGATAATTATATAGGGACTAAATTATCTACCGAAATTATAAGATATTTAATAATAAATATCGGTAGGGGAGCGTTTTGGTTTTCATTTCAAATAAAAAATCAAAAGTGATACTGTCGGTTTTAGTAATTAAAAAATTAGTAAGAATCTAATTCCCCGATAACTCAAAATTTCTTTTGTAAAGTTTACTACAATAAAGGTAAGTCAAGACCTAAAATATAGTTAAATTAACTAGTTGATGGGTAACAGATAAAAATTTCTGTACTATTTTATAAGAAAAAATAAGGAATGACGAAGAAGGTAATTAGTATTTAGTATGTACAAAAAAATAGTAAACGTTTTTTAAATAAAAAGAATTTTTCTTATAGAAAAGGTTCAAACCAATACTAGATATATTATGTTATCATACTTCCAGGAAAATTTCTTTATTTATTATTTATTTTTTAAATACTTGTATTTAAAACCAATACAGGTGGGTAAATATAAAATATTAAGGGGTTCGATTTAAATTTTTCTAAGGAACTTGGCAAAATAATCTTGTAACTTAGGGAGAAAAGATACCTATAGAATATTAGGTCACAGTAAAGAGGTCCTAACGACTGTTTAACAAAAACACAGGTCTTCGCAAAATCTTATGACTATGTATGAAGGCTGACACCTGCCCAGTGCCATAAGGTATAATAAATTGATTAACTTGATATCAAGTGATGTTAAAAAAGTTATACTCTGGTGAACGGCGGCCGTAACTATAACGGTCCTAAGGTAGCGAAATTCCTTGTCGGGTAAGTTCCGACCTGCATGAAAGGTGTAACGATTGGGATACTGTCTTAGAAAAATAATCGATGAAATAGAACTGTTTGTGAAGATGCAAACTACTTATACCTGGACAAAAAGACCCTATGAAACTTTACTGTTTTTAAAAATTGAAATAAAAAGTACTTTGTGTTTATATATAAAATATAAAAAAGTGGAAGGTTTTTTATATTCCGTAATGAAAAACCACTCAAAAATTTTTTTTTCTAATTTTCTTTTTAATGAAAAGTTAAAAACAATTTTTAATAGACAGTTTATATGGGGCGTATACCTCCTAAAAGGTAACGGAGGTGCACATTTAAAGTTTTTTTAAAACTGTAAAGTGTAAAGGTAAAAAAAAAATTGATTGTAAGACATATTTGTCGAACAGGGATGAAAGTCGGTCTTAATGATCCAACAATACTAAGTGGAAGGGTTGTTGCTCAACAAATAAAAGTTACTCTAGGGATAACAGGCTTATCTTCCTCAAGAGTTCATATCGACGGGAAGGTTTGGCACCTCGATGTCGGCTTTTCGCCACCTGGAGCAGTAGTATGTTCCAAGGGTTGGGCTGTTCGCCCATTAAAGCGGTACATGAGCTGGGTTCAGAACGTCGTGAGACAGTTCGGTCTATATCTGGTATAAGCGTTAGATTATTGAGAAGTTCTTTTTTTAGTACGAGAGGACCAAAAAAGATACATAAATGGTGCATCAGTTATTGTTTTAAGTAATGCTGAGTAGCTAAATGTAATATGAATAAATGCTGAAAGCATATTAAGTATTAAATCTACTTCAAGATTATTAATCTTTAATTTTCTTTTATTTATTATGAAAAATTTAAAATAAAAAGATAATTTTTAATTATGATAAGATAAATCATTTTATAGGTGTAAAGTAAAAATATAGTAATATATAGCTAATACATACTAAACAATTAAAATAAAATATTGATAAAACATTAAATAGTTTGGTGAATAAACATGTGGGAACTACATCAATACATTTTGAATTTTATGGTAAAACTATTTTGTGATGAAAATATTATAAATTAGATTTTGTGAAAAGATAATTTAATGCCTGACTAAATACTGTATGTATTTATTAAATTAAATAATGAAAAATTATATAAACTATCTAAAAAATAAAAAAAGGAGGTTATAAAAAAAAATATGAATATAAATATAAATCTGAATAAGTATTTTAAAATTGTTTTAGGAGGTTTTTTAACTGGTTTTTTTTATGGGTTTTTTAATTTCTCGTTTTTAGTTCCTATTTATTATAATTATAATAACAGTGTTTTTAAACTATCAAATTTTTTTATAAGTCCAATAATAATCTTTATTTTTAGTTAGTATTTTCCCATAAATATTTTATTTCTAAAACCTCATATTATTAATATATTATCAATTCCAATTTTATTATTATATTTAGATAATAATAAAATTTTTAAACGAAACTATATTTTAAAAAGTTTTATTTTTCAATTATTTAATTATTTACTGTTTCCTAAATCAATATTAACTAGATTATTAAATATTTATATATTTAGATATAATATATTAGTTTTTTTTATACATTTTTACATTGGATATCTTATTAATTATAATTTATTATATAATTTAAAAAAAAAAATTAAATATATTATTAAACGTATTTATTTATTAATTTATTTTAATAAAAAATTGACAAATATTATATTGTTTAGTATATTTTTTTTGTTATTAGGAAAAATACCGTTAAAAATTAATTTTAACAAGCCTAAATTTTTTAATATTATTAATATTACTAGTAATAGGATTAAGGACTACAATATAAAAAGTATTTATAATGTTAATTTAGAAAAAAAAATTTCATTAGTTTTTTTTAATTTTAAAAAATAGATTCAACCGATTAGATATGTGAAAAATGATAAATTTGAAGATTTATTTAAAATTGAGGTTTCACAATTTTTTTTTTATATGTATAATAATTTAATTTATAATGAAAAAAATAAACTGGGATACATGTATCCACCAAGTTTATTTTTTTTTACCCATTTTTTAATTAATTTTATAGAACAAATAAAATTGGAGGTATCGAATTACAATTATATAAATTTTAAAACAACTAGATTGTGTTATTTAAATGATAAAAAAAAAGTATAGATAAGGAATTTATATGATCCTTTAATTAGTAAATCATATCGAAAATTAAAAACTATAACTTTTAATCAATGTAACAATAAATTTTTAAATAAATTTATTAAAATTTTTAATTGTGAATTAAAAGGAAAGGGATTTATATTTAAAAAAAGTTTTTTAAAAGAAATTAATAAACAATTTCCAAGATAGTCATATAAATTATTAACTGAACTAGAACAACAAGAAAATGATGATAATTTTATGGCAGAAGATTAGGATATACGTTCCAGAAAATCAAAAGACTTTTTAATTTTTTCAAATTCAACAAATAGGATAAATACTGATGATTTTTTTTTAATAGATTATTTTCAATACTCTGATTGGGATAGAGATTTAATAAAAGGTTCATTACGTACGTATAGACGCAAGGTAATAATTTTAAGATTGTTACAATTAAATGTACATTCTCCTCTTTTTTTAATTAGAACTAATAAAATATTTTTTAATGAAATTTATAATATCTTTTTCAAAAGACGAAAAAGATCTCTAATAAAAAAAACTAAACGCCAAATGCGATTAGAAATTTCTGAATTTTATACTTCAATTCCGATTGCTCAATTTTTTAGAAGTTTATTACTAATAATTCAATCATTTTTTAGAAAGTATATTAAAATACCATTTTGTATAATTATAAAAAATATTATTATATATGTAATATTTAAATCATATGATGAATAGTTAGGGGATTATATTCAATAGAAAAATGAAGAACATAAAATATGTTCTTATAATGGAATTCAATTGTCAGAAGATGGATTTCCAAAAAATTAGTTAAATGACGGAATTCAAATAAAAATTATTAATCCTTTTTCTTTTAAATTAAAGTATAAATCAAAACAAAATGGTCATAGTTTTTTAAATGTTTTTGGAATGGAAACAAAGGTTCCTTTTGGTTCTACAAAAGTAAAAAAATAGTCTTTTTATGTTTTTATAAAAAAAAAAATAAAAATGTTAAAATTTATAAAAAAAAAAAAAACAATACACAAAATAAAAAATACTCAAACAACAATATACTATTTTAACAAAAATATATTTTTGTTAAAATAGTATATATACATTATTTATAAATTACAATATTTTTTATATAAAATAATAAATTTAAATGTAAATGTTTTTAAAAAAAAACAAATAATAAATTATAATGATAAACATAATATTTTTAAAACACAAATGTATATATTATATAAATTTTTTTCCTATAGTAAATTGAAAATTGTATTGAATGATTTAAATAATAACTTTAAATTCATTATAAAAAATTATAAAAATTATAATAATTATACAAGTACAAGGGGATTTGACAATAATATTTATGATATATTAATTTGTAATTTTTTTTATTCAAATTATAGAAATGATTTGTATTTGTCGGATACTTTTAATATTAATAATATTAAAAATAGAAAAATAATTTTTAGTATTAAAAATTATTGTAAAAATACTTTAGAAATAACTTCAACAAAACTTCTTTTTTTTAATTTTGTTGAGAACCAATCTGTGTACAAACTTACTGAAGTTAAGCATATTTATAATTATATTATAAATTTGTTTACATATCAATTGGGTTATAACGGATACCGTAATTTTTGTAAAAAAATCATTAATAATATAAAAATATATAATACATTAATAATTAATAAACAAAAGTATAAAACTAATATTATTATTTCATACATTAATCGAATAGAAATAAATTTAGAAATCTTATTAACTAAAAAAGATTTGAACTTTTCTGAATTAGTTAAGAAGGGAGTTTTATTTATTGAACCAATTTGTATATTTGAAAAACATAATAATATTAAATTATATATAAATAATATTATTAAAATATCTTATATAAATAAAAAACAGATAAAACAAAAAAAAAATCCATTTAATTTTTATAATTATATATTTTTAAAATTAAAACAAAGACATTTTAAAAAATATATAAGTTTTTTTTTAATAAATTGTAAGCATAAAAAATTATTAAAAATAAATAATATAAATATAAAAACGATAGTTTTTAATAGCTTTAATAACAACAAATTAAACTAGTCACCTTATAAATTTGAAGATTTACTTTGTATAAATCGATTTTATTTTAATACTATTAATGGTTTAAATTTCAATTTATTAAGAACTAAATTTAACTAAATTTTATATTTTCATATATTTTGTTTGGTCCAAAAAAAATAAAATTTTATAAACAACATATAAGAAAAAAAAAGGGAAAATCTTTAAAAGGTAATACTATTTGTTTTGGAAAATATGCTATTATGGCTTGTGAATCAAGTTTAATTACATCTAACCAATTAGAATCCATAAAAAATACAATGTTAAAAGTTACTAAATCAAAAATAAAAATATACTTAAGAACATTTCCAGATAAACCTATAATAATGAAGACAAGACAGACACGTATGGGTTCTGGAAAAAAAATACCAAATAATTAGGCCGCAATTATAAAAACTGGTAAAATTTTATATGAAATGGATGGTGTATCAGAAAGTATTGCTAAAAAAGTGTATTTAATTGCTTCAAAAAAAATATCTATAAAAACAAAATTTATTAAAATTTAATGTTAAAATTTAATATAACTGATAATACTGGAATAAAAACAATTATTTGTATTAAAATTTTAGGATGTTCAAATACCAATAATAATATTTCCGTTGGAAATATTATTATTGGTGTTGTTAAAGAATTAGTACCAAAACGAAAAATACAAAATAATGCGTTAGTTAAGTCAGAAATAATAAAGGCAATAGTTGTTAGAACTTGTAAAGAATTTAAAAGAAAAAATGGTTTTATAATACGATATGATGATAATGCTGCAGTTATTATTGATTCATACGGAAATCCAAAAGGAACAAAAATTTTTGGAATTATTCCATTCGAATTAAGAATTTTTTCAAAAAAAATAATTTCATTAAGTTCCACAATTTTATAATTTATTTTTCAATCTACCTTCTAAAATTGAAAATTTTAATTTGTTTAATATGTAATATATTGAACTCCTAGTACAAATATTTACTGGTATATAAAAATCAAATAAATATAAATAATTATCTATATTTTTAAAATTAGTGAACTTTACATCGATTAGACAAATTGTTGATATTTTTAAACTATTGCATTCAATTAATATCGAAGAGTTTACTTTTATATTTTTGTTTAATATCATAATAATAACATCAGGTACTCGTTTCATATATTTGATTCCTTTAAAGTTTTTTTGTAATTTTTTACTTTTTTTTTGTTTTTGTAAAAAACTATAATTTGTTAATAATCCTGAAATATACTTTTTTGAAATATAATGACATTTACTTTTTATTGAAATCTATGAGATGAAATCCTCTAATGCTTTTTCAGTACTTAAAATTAAAAATTCTTTACCTAAACTGGATGCATAAAAAACTAAATTACATGCTTTAAGTAAAGTTCTAGTAGTTAATATAATATTTATAATATATACATTGTTATATATTATATAAATATATGGATTTTGTTTATGTTTATAATTATATTTTTTAATATCTTGATTAAAATAAATATGAATTCCAAGTTTTAACATTTTTTTACAGTGTATATTCTAATACTATTTTTTCAACATTTATAATATAATACCATAATACATAATAAACCCTCAGGGTAATTCGAATACCCGTTAACTCTTTGAAAATGAGTTGTCTTTGACCACTAGACCATGGGGGCACAATACAAATAAATGAAAATAAAAAAAACACCAATAACTGTTAAAGTTAAAAAAATATTTTTCAATAAATTAAAAGCAAAAAAAAATAAATTTAGACCGTGTTGTTATGTTACTGGAAGATCAAAATCAATTTTAAAAAATTTCAGAATTTCTAGATATATGATTAGAAAATGTATAAACAATTGTTTATTTCCAGGATTTAAACAATTTAGTTAGTAAGTTAAGGTATTAATTGTTATTGTAATAGTTACGTTTTTTAAAGTTATAAGTTATAGTTTTTTCTATTTTGTATAATATTCCATTATTATATATTTGTTTATTGATAAATTCATATGATTGATAGTTATTATTTTATTTATATATATTTTTGATTCAAATGTATTAATAATGCAATACTTAATTGATTTTTGTATTTTTAAAAAAAATGAATTTAAAGTTTTATACTGTTTTTTGAATGAAATAATATTCGTTAATTTACAAAAAAAACTCGCTCTATTTATTATATAATCATTAATCAAAATATGTTTATGATTAATTAATTGCCTTGCTTGAGGTATAGTTGAACTAATACCTAAATTGAAAATAACACTATCCAGACGCATTTCAAGTAACTGAGTTGTGTCGACTTTTTTATATTTTAAAAAATATTTTTTTAATTGTTTTTCTTTAAGTCCATAATATAACTTTATCTTCTGTTTTTCTTCTAAACAAATTGCATATCTAGATTTTAATTTAAAAGAAGTTATTTTAGTTATTTTAGTAGTTAATCCGGGCAAATTACCTAAACGTACTATTTTTTTAAAGCGAGGTCCTATATATCGTGACAAATATTATTAATGATTATTCTTAACTAACCTTAAATATTTTTAAATAGGTAACTATAAATAGGTAACTATTACAATAACAATTAATAAAATGAATAAATAGTATTTAAATTTTTTACCAATAGAACTAAAAATAAATAAATTAATACAAAATAATAATAAATATAAAAATATATTTTATATAATATATAATGATTTAATCTTCACCAACTTTAACATAACTATATTTTCATTTTATGAACTTAACTTTTTTTTGTTTTTTTCAAAATCAACGAATATAAATAATAATTATTTAAAATATGATATTATTTTAAATAATATAACTACTAGTGATAATTATTTTGATACAACATATAAATATAAACATTTATGGGTTCAATGTGAAAATTGTTATGGATTAAATTATAAAAAATTTTTTTCATCCAAAATGAATATTTGTGAACACTGTAACTTTCATTTAAAACTAAATAGTTTTGATAGAATAGAATTATTAATAACTTCCGGAACATAGACTCCGGTAGACGAAAATTTGATACCTTTAGAGTCAATTCAATTTTATTCTGAAGAATATGACGAAGATAATTATACAAATTATATATATTCATATCAAAAAAAGACTGGATTAGTTGAGGCAATACAAACAGGTTATGGTAAATTGAATGAAATTTTTTTAGCAATTGGTATTATGGATTTTCAGTTTATGGGTGGTAGTATGGGAACAATAGTTGGGGAAAAAATTACGCGTCTAATTGAACATGCTATACAAAAAAAAATTCCTCTTATAATTATATGTTCTTCGGGTGGCGCTAGAATGCAAGAAGGTAGTTTAAGTTTAATACAAATGGCTAAAATATCTTCTGCATTATATAAATATCAAATTATTAATAAATTATTATTTATACCAGTTCTTGCATCGCCAACTACTGGGGGTGTACTAGCAAGTTTTGGTATGTTGGGAGATATCATCATTAGTGAACCTAATTCATATATAGCCTTTGCCGGTAAAAGAGTAATTGAACAGACATTAAACAAAATAGTACCAGAAGGTTCTCAAACATCTGAAAATTTATTTTTAAAAGGACTATTTGATTTAATTGTTCCGAGATTTTTGTTAAAAAGTGTTATTATTGAATTATTAAAATTTCATTTATAATTTTATTTTTATATTATATTATTATTTTTATTATTTTTGTATTAATTTTATTTTAAATTTTAATTTAATATATTATATTTTAACTTAATAATATATTAATAACGCTATAATTCTCTAATTTTTTATTATATTAGTTATTAAACGTTGATTTTTATAAGTTAGTTTTGTTTTTCGTTTTGATAAGATCTTACTGTGTTGACTAATACAATATTGTTTAACATATTGAAAATTTAGAAAAAATTGTTTTTTTTTTTTATTATATTTTTTATACTTGTTATCCATTTATTTATATTTATTATTAATTTTATTTTTAAAAATATTAAAATATAGTATATATTATGTCCTTTGTATGATATTCATAAAATATTTCAATTTTTGCTATAATAATTTTTCCAAATTAATTATAAAAACTTTTTTTATATATTTATATTTATTATTTTATATTTTATATTATATTATTATATTATATTATTATATATAATTATAATCTTATAAAGTAAGGTTTTAACAAAATACCATAATTTAAATTTAAATTATTATTTGTACAAATAATAATTTAAATTATTATTATTATTTATAAAATTTAGTAATGATATGTATAATTACTTTTTTAACCCTTTATCTTTATATTTTATTTAAATATAAACTTATTTAATTTAATTTAATATTTTAAATTAAATTAAATATTAAAATCAGACATACACCCTAATACAAGTTCCTCGTTTTTGAGGACATTTTAAAAGTGAAAAACTTTTATTATTTCGTTTTTTATTATTTATATATTTTTTTTTTAATTTTTTTAAAAAAGTTAATGTTATAATAACCATAATACATAATAACATTATAATTTATAATTTATACATTTATACAATAATAAGATCAATAATTCCATATAATTGAGCCTCTTTTGCAGACATAAAAATATCCTTTTCGATATCTTCTGATATAATCTAAAAAGGTTTTCCTGTTTTCTCTGCATAAATATTTGTAATTGTTTCTCTAATTTTTAAAAGTTCTTCGGCTTCTAAAATGAATTCTCCTACCTGAGCTTGAATAAAGTAAACACCAGGTTGATGCATCATTATTTTAGCGTGTGAAGATGCAATACGTTTTGTGAATTCACCCCCAGTAAGGATAATAGAAGACATAGAGGCTGCTATACCCATACATATTGTATGAACAGGTGATTTTATAAATTGTATAGTATCATAAATAGATATTCCAGGTATAAAATAACCACCCGGAGAATTTATAAATAAATTAATTTGTTGTAATTCACTTTTTTTACTTAGATATATTAAAAGAGCAATAATTTGGTTTGAAAAATTGCTATAAATTATATATCCTAAAAAAATAAATCGTTCAATATAAAGTCGGTTGAATAAGATAATTGAACTTTTAAAAACTGTACAAATTTTTTATTTTTTAATATACAGTTCTATTCTATAAAAAATCAATTTTTTTATATATTGATAAAACATTTTTTAATTTTTCTTGTTTTTAAAAATAATTTTTTAATTTAAATTAATTTTTTCTAATTAGATTTTTTACATTTATAAATTATTTTCTATAAAATAAAATATAAAAATAGTTTTATCCGTAAAAAGTTATAACATATCTTTTTTATTTTATTAGCTAACTATAATTTAATATTAACTTTAATTATTATTTTCTATTTATAGTATTATAATTATAATACAACAAATAGAAAATAATATAACATAATGAATTACTTCCACAACTTTAATTATATTAAAATTTTACAAGTTGGACTATATATCAATCTAAAATTGTTGCTTATATTTATGATTTATAAAAAAAACTTTTGGTACACCAATAGGCATTTATAATTTTTTATTTATTAATTTTATAATTTTTAATTTTATTAATTTATATAATTTATAGAATAAATATTATATTTTTATAATTGTAAATGTAAATACATACACTTTTTTTTTCAAAAAAAAAAAAGATTAAATTCGTTTTTTTTTCGGTAGACGACACCCGTTATGTGAAATTGGAGTAACATCTTGTACTACACATAAATCTATATTGCTCTCATATAGTACTCTCAATGCTACATCTCGAAAGTATCCTGATCCCTTTAAAAATACTTTTATTTTCTTTATATTTTTTCTTATTAATTTTTTCAATATTTTTTTTGTTACAATTTGAATTGCAAAGGGTGTTTTTTTTTTAGAATTCGTAAAACCACAACTACCTCCAGATGACTAAAAAAGTACTCTATTATAAAAATCAGTTGCAGTTATTATAATGTTATTAAAATTTGTATTAATATAAACAACTCCTATTAACGTTATTTGTAGTTTTTTATTGTCTTTTTTTATGTTTTCCATTCAAACAAACCATTATAATTTTTTTATTACGATAAAAAATTTTACATAATTTACAAATTCTACGAATAGAAGTCCTTTTTTTCATTATTTTATTTTTAATTTTTAAAATTTTTAATTAATTTTTAATTAGTTATTAATATTTTTAAAATTTATTTAAAAAAACTTTTAATCCTACTAAACCATATTTATTTTTTATTTTACATGAAGAATAATCAATTTTATTAGTAATTGTATTCAGTGAAATTTTTCCATTTTTAATCTATTCAATACGAGAAATGTCTTTATTATCAATTTTTCCTGAAATATTTATACTAATTCCTTTTACTTTAATTGTTGTAGTCATTAATAAAAAAAAAAGTTTTTTAATTATTTTTAAAAAAGATACATTATTTTTATACTGATATATTACGAAATTTGAAATAATTTTTGAATGCTCATAAGGTCGTTTAACTTTTAAATAATATATATTCAAAAAATTAAAATTAAATTTAATTTTTTGAATTCTTTTAATTATTATAAACCTAGAAAATTTTATTAAAAAAATTTTAATAAAAATTAAATTTTTTTTTTTATATATTTTTATTTTAAATAAATTATTATTATTTTTTATACCAATAATTTTTTTAATATAAGTTTTTAATTTTTTGTCCTCATTAAAGTTAAAAAAAAAAGAATTATTACAAAAATAAAAAGAATGATAATGTTGATAGTTTTTACAACTACTAAATCTAAAAACAAGTGGATTAATTTTCTGAGCCATGTTTTTTATAACTTGATTTTAAATCCTTAATATATTTTTTAATTATACTTTTACCAGGAGAAAATTCACCAAACTTATGATTTATCATATCACTTATTATAAAAATGGGAAAATATTCCTTACCATTATAAATAGCAACAATATGTCCTAACATTATAGGTGTAATTTTAAATGCCCTATAATAAGTTATTTTTATTTTTTTAACAGTTTTTTTATTAAATTTTTTTATAAATGCCTTAAATTTATTTGTATTTAATTTTGAAATGGTATTCATAATTTTTTATTAGTTTTTATTTTTTCTATAACCCCAAATTGTTGAAGGTTTTTTTTTACCAATTGATGATTTACCTTTTCCACCACCATGTGGGTGGTCCACTGCATTCATCGCTGTACCTCTAACTTTAGGTTTTTTACCTATCTATCGTTTATAACCTGCTTTTTTATTATTTTTATTATTATTATTTAGTACTTTTAAATTACCTACTTGACCAAGTGAAGCATAACATTTACTATTAATTGACGATATTTTTTTTGAGGGTAATTTTATTGAAACTGAGTTTCCATCTTTAGAAATTATTTTTGACATACATCCTGCTGATTTTACTAATTGACCACCCTTTCCTAAATTAATCTCTATATTATGTATAGTTGAACCTAATGATATTTTTTCTAAAACTATTGAATTTCCTATATTAATGTTACTAGTTGTTATAAGAGTTCCTATCTTAATTCCTCGGGAATATAAAATAAAATATTTTTTACCTTTGATACTGTGTGTAAAGCAAATAAATGATGTTCTATTTGGATCATATTCTATAGTTAAAATTCTAGTTTCAATCCGTGATTTACAATTTATTTTTCGATATAAATATTTGTGACCACCTCCCCTATATCTTAATATAATAATTCCAGATGAACTACGACCATTAGAGGAATGGTAATTATAAATTAATTTTTTATTCATTACTTTTTTTTATTATTTTTAAATATTTAATTTTATATTGTATTTATATTGATATATATATAAATAATAATTTAATAATTTTAA